AATTGGAAGTTGCAACAGATCAAAAAAAATGGAAAGGAATTGATAAAACAATCCTAGAAACAGAATTATGTGACTTAGACTTATTAAGGTCATAGAGTTTTGTATAGAATAGCAAAACAAAAAGAAAATGATGAAAATTATACCATTATTATGATATTACATATTCGAATTTGAGAAAAATAAAACGATTCGGATAAAGAATAAAGACAACAAAGACAAAAAATCAGCTAGAATCCGTTTTTTATCATTTAACCGCCTTTATGTTAGGGATTTCATTGTCCAAAAAACGATTCGCAGAGAAGAGAGATATTTGTACTTTACTGATTTTTGAGTAGACTATGATTTGAAGTGTATAAGACGGATTGCATTTATTAAACACGTATGCAGATAGTTATAATATCCGACTTCTCTTTTATTGTTGGTTCTTGTCGGGACAGCCTGGGTCGTGCTCTATCAAAAGAGCATTTCTATTCAATGCAAAATAGAAGTGAAGTAGCATAATTTTATGCTAATTCCCTATTGAGAACATATCTAAATAATAGATATCTGTGTAACAATTTATGTTCTGGGGTTTACATATACTCATATGTTTTGTTATAATTGAAATTGAGAAGGACTTTTTGATTGAAAAAAAATCAATACTGATTAGTTCTGTCTCAATTTGTATTTTCTTATGTCATTAGGAAAACACAATTTGAGATTCAAATCCCAGAATCGTTCATGAATTCGAAGTAAGCAGTCAATAGTTAATGGTTCCAATTTGTCGGCTGAAAATACACATTTTATTTTTTTCTCAATAGAAAAACGAGAGAATGTTTTTAGCATTGTCTATTTTTAGATACTATAACAATCAATCGAAGGGATGGATCAAATCCAATCAAAAAGGGTGTTTCTTTTATGAAAAAGGATTAAGGAAAACAGGAGTCAAAATGCAAGTATAATAAAAATTAAGTAATCCGGGCCAATTTTCATCTATTTTGTATCATTTTGGCGGCATGGCCGAGCGGTAAGGCGGGGGACTGCAAATCCTTTTTCCCCAGTTCAAATCCGGGTGTCGCCTGATCAACAAAAAACTCGAAATCTCTTCTGTTCTGCTGATATAACTCGCAGAATTCCTCCCCCGTAGAAGCATAGGAAACAGACTGTTGATACTTTACTGTGTTTGATTCTAAACATGTGGCCTGAAGGTTTTCTAAAATAAAAGATAAAGATTGTTAATCTTAGTTCGTATCTAGGATTCAAAAAATATTCTAATCTACTGGCAGAGGGGCTATCAAGACTTCACGATTCCCTTCTATTACTAAGGGAGTGTCTATCTAATAACTGGATCTTGAGTCAGATTGTAGAACCTCCTAGTAAATTCAATTATATAGTTTTGAAAGGCGCAGAAGTTGCTTTATATTATATACGACGGACTCGAGAGAATCTCTGAGTGCTAAGGTATCCAATCAATATTAGATTGGATTAATAATTTACTTTTATAGAAAACTATAGAAAACGGGGCAAAAAGAAAGAATTTCTTTTTGGCAACCCCCACAAGCCCCCTGTTTCACAGCGATAACCGGGAAGGGGGGTACGGGTTAGATCAAATGGATAAATAGAGGTCTGCAATAGATAGTGATTTATCCCCTTTTTACTTAGAAGGTCAACAAAACAAAAAAGAATAGGCCTTATTATTTTATTCTTATTCCTACATCTTTCCATTTACTTGAGATATTACGATATTACTATGTATTTTATGTATTTTGCTTGGGTTTAACCTTTCCCGATTCGAAATCATAATCGATTTATTAGATTGGTTTCTCAATAGTGTTCGGTCAGAATCTCTTTTTGACTCTACGCCATTGATTCCACTATTATTAGTGAGGAATAATGGAATAATTCCTTCGTATTTATAGAGATAGGGGACATAATTCACATGGATATAGTAAGTCTCGCTTGGGCTGCTTTAATGGTAGTCTTTACATTTTCCCTTTCCCTCGTAGTGTGGGGAAGAAGTGGACTCTAGAAGTACTGCTAATTGAGTTCAAGAATCAAAGCGTATCAATTGTTTTATAGATCGTTCTGCAACGCATTTTGAACTATTTAATTTAAATCGAATCCCATTGGACTCCAACGGAGTAATCTATGATATGAATCATACTCTTTCTCTCACAGAGATATTTCAGCGATTCCCGTGTTTGTATTTCGAAAAGAAAGGGATTCAGATGATTGGAAATTTCTTCCAACCTAAAATTCTTCCGAAATTTTCTATTTCAATCAACGGGAGTGGGCTCTTACTATCTTTATAGATAGATAAAGAGGAAGACCGGACCCCCTTTTTTTTTTATTTCTTTCCCTCTTTACTCTTCAAAGAAGAAGTCATTTTGTTAAGTGTATACGCACTTTCTATGAGAAATGATATAGAGATGGTGGTTGTCTAACGAGAGACTATGCAATAATAAGATTTTGCCTCGGGCGAAGCACATATTGGGTATTTACCGTTTCCTTATTAGGAAAAAGAAATAGAATTCCAAGATAAGAATTATTTCATATTGATCGGAACAAATAGATGTAGCGAATTAGGTGTTATGTCAATTTCATAAAATATATAGAATTAAGATACATACAATTCTAGATTACAACTTTATAGACTAAGTTTAGAGCCTAAGAGATAGATAGTATGGTAGAAATAGATAAATCTTTCTTTCTACCATACTATCTATCTCTTAGAATACTGCTGATTATAGTCTGCTTATTTCATTTAAGTTAAGACATGAAATTGGAATCCTTTTCATTTGACTTCGTAACTTTTTGATAAGAACTCAGAAGGAAAGTTTTATTCAAATGGATTTTAAAATTCAATTGAATTAATCATTTTGACTGACTGTTTTTACGTAAATGATAAGTAGAAAAGCGGTAGGAACTAGAATGAATAGTGCAGTAGCAATAAATGCAAGAATATTTACTTCCATAATCTCATCGGTTTTTTTACTTCGCAATAACTCGGGATTTAATCCCCTAGAGATGATAAATCTTTCGTCTGTAAATTCAATGAATGAATTACCTCTCGATGATCTTGAATCGGATCAATATCATGAATAACAATATCTGATCTATCAAATCAACTCGTCGTCGAGACTTGAATAGTATAACATAGGAAGTTCTTTTATCCATACCGAATCCAAATTTTTATTCCTGACCCAATTAATCCAAAATTCCTTTATTTATCATCTGTTTCCTTGTTTTTTCTATAACTTACCTTGCGTCTTCCTTGGACAATCATCTGATGAAGGATCGTCAGATTGCCTTTCCGCTTTGATTAATTACAAACCTAAACAAAAAATAAAAGTGAAATGGAAAAAAAAGGAAAGAAAAAAGAAAGACTCCTTTTTACTTTGGGAATGAAAGTATGCCCCCCCGACACCCTTTCCTAGTTCATAGAAAGGGAAAAATGAATTGATGTATTTATTGATATTGGACCCGTCGGGACTGGCGGGGCTCGAACCCGCAGCTTCCGCCTTGACAGGGCGGTGCTCTGACCAATTGAACTACAATCCCAGGGAAATAAGGGATCTAGCAGAAAATTTGATTCTTTTTTATCGTCGTATGGGGTATTTCTGAAGGACAAGGGGGGTTATACCACCTCATGGTGGATTGGCGAATTATTGGGCCGAGCTGGATTTGAACCAGCGTAGACATATTGCCAACGAATTTACAGTCCGTCCCCATTAACCACTCGGGCATCGACCCAGGAAGAATCAATTGTTAGGCTTATTGGTAATCCATGATCAACTTCCTTTCGTAGTACCCTACCCCCAGGGGAATTCGAATCCCCGCTGCCTCCTTGAAAGAGAGATGTCCTAAACCACTAGACGATGGGGGCCGACTCGCCCAACCGCCCTCATACTATGATCATAGTATGATCAGTTTTTTGAAATTGTCAATATAATGGAATGATATGATTAGATCCGAGGGATCTTTTCGTTTTTCAGAATTGTATAGAATTTTTTGATTCGTCATTCCTATTTATGAATTGTTCATTAGAATTGATATTCTCTATATAAAAAAAAATAAAAAAAAATCTAGTAAGCAAGATCAAGAAGTTATCGAAAATTTTCTCTAAGACTTTATTTCAAGACGACAAGTCGAGTCTCTTTATCACACGATTTTCTGTACTATCTTGAAATTGATTTTATGTCGAATTGATAATTGATAAGTGTACATATATGTTATGTATCAATCAAGTGAATTTTGTTTTGATAGGGATCATCTCAATAAAAGAAATTATAGCTGGTCTTGAAACAATTAATTTGACCCTAGACTTCCCCGGCAAATCCATTTGATTAGTCAAAAACCATCCACTAGTCACTAGCCACTATGAGTCTACTGCATATATTTATGTATATAATATATGTGCATATGTAGATTTTATCTACATAGTGACTCCTTCGGGAATTAAATCAAATAAGCCCTTTTAACTCAGTGGTAGAGTAACGCCATGGTAAGGCGTAAGTCATCGGTTCAAATCCGATAAGGGGCTTTTTTTTTCATAAAAGTTCAGTCATAGTATTTAGAAAATAGAGAAATTTTTTTATTTGGAATACAAAAGGAACTAACCGGATAATACGTTATCATTATACTGGGTTAGAGTTGGGTTAGAGTATAGTAGTTCTATGGAACATTTATTCGGTAAATTTTCATTATTATGAATAATCACAAGCCGCCCTCTTGAATCACCAAAGATCCCTATTTTCCACTATACCACTCAAATCCATTGGAAAGATTCGAAATCAACAAAAGAAAAAGTAAGTGGACCTGACCCATTTAATTATGACTATATCCGCTATTCTGATATTCAAATTCGATAGAGATGAAATTTGCATTAGAACAGTTGACCCACTTCTTTTTTTAATTTCATTTCTTTGGACTTCGAAAGAATTTGTCGATATTTCCCATTCAATCTTCTTGTTCCTATATTTTCTATGGGAATAAATTGTTATTCCCTTCCTCTAGAGAGA